TCTAATAAGATAAGATATCTTTATACTTTATATATAATAAGATAAGATATCTTTCTATTATAAAATATAAAATCTAAATAATAATTACAGGTACAAATAGTAAATCGAGGTACCCATTCTATGACAAATCTTACCTTTCCCTCTGTTTTGGTCCCTTTAGTAGGCCTAGTATTTCCGGCAATCGCAATAGCTTCTTTATTTCTTCATATTCAAAAAAACAAAATTGTTTAGAGGCGAGGGCACAAAATCTCATCTATTTTTTTTAACTGACGCTTGTATCATAACACAGATATCCATTTAGCAAAATTTGGTATATTTGGTATAAGTGGCTTCCGCCGAAAATCTCCCAAAAATGCTATATTCTAGCTATTTTCAAATAGACCCAACTCGGCGGATGGCTGAACTGTAAAGTTGGTCTATCTATATACATGTGGCTATCTTTAGTGAGATCATACGAAGGGTATGTTATTAGTTTAGATCTAACCAATTTAATGAATTACTCCTAAAGGTTCACATCAAACTAGTGCTAGTTGATGCGAGTTACTTCGGAAACAAACGGACTAAAGTCAAATTCATTTGGGGTATTCTCTCAATTCCAAAAAAAGCAACTGGATCAAGTATGAGTTGTCGATCAGAACATATATGGATAGAACCTATAACGGGGGCTCGAAAAACAAGTAATTTCTGCTGGGCTTTTATCCTTTTTTTAGGTTCATTAGGATTCTTGTTGGTTGGAACCTCGAGTTATCTTGGTAGAAATTTGATATCTTTATTTCCGTCTCAGGAAATTGTTTTTTTTCCGCAAGGAATTGTTATGTCTTTCTATGGGATCGCGGGTCTTTTTATTAGCTCCTATTTGTGGTGCACAATTTCGTGGAATGTAGGTAGTGGTTATGATCGATTTGATAGAAAAGATGGAATAGTGTGTATCTTTCGTTGGGGATTTCCTGGAAAAAATCGTCGGGTCTTCCTCCGATTTCTTATAAAAGATATTCAGTCCGTCAGAATAGAAGTTAAAGAGGGTATTTTTGCTCGTCGTGTCCTTTATATGGATATCAGAGGCCAGGGAGCGGTTCCATTGACTCGTACTGATGAGAATTTTACTCCACGGGAAATGGAACAAAAAGCTGCTGAATTGGCCTATTTCTTGCGTGTACCAATTGAAGTTTTTTAATAAATGAAGCCGAGAAATGAATGCTTTCTCAGCAGGAGAGCAAAAAATGCAAGAATCTTCTTTTTCTATAACATAACTTATAACTTAATTGAGGTTTCTTGAAAACATTCATTCGAGTCAAAGCAGACATATATGGAATAATAATAATAATAAGTATAAAAAAACTCTTTTGGGGATCTTTTATATGTATCGAAATATATAATATATACAACCCAATTCAAAAAGAAACAAATCCAATATCTCATAATCAACCATTTCGAAATAAGGAAATTCCCTCCCTTTTTTCTTGTTGGAATTGAGACTTCAGATAGATCATATCTTGTAATTTTTTGAAGCTTCTTTTGATATTTTTTGTGCTCCTTAATGACCAAAAAATTGGATCTCTTATAATGATAATAACTAGCCAATTTCTGTCGTTTTTTGCCACTCAATTTTCACAATATTCTTCAGAAATTTCCCTCAATTAGTCTATCTATCCCTGACTATGCATAGTCAGTTAAAATTTTGAAATATTAGCGATTTTTATTTTGATATAATGATAGAAAAGGAGTTCTTTCGTTTCAAAATTATTATTATTTAAGGTGGTTTTTCCGGGCAGTTATCGAAAGGAGATATGTGCTTCGAATTTGACCAATTGAAATATAGGTAAACAAATTTTTTTTATTTATTCATTCGAATTTTTCGTCTATTTTGGTATTTTTTTCTAGATTCAAGGCCTAACCACGAAATCACAAATAAAAAAGAGTGAATACATTCATAGGTTCGATAACTTGTAATAGAAGAGATGCATGAGAGAAATATTAGATTACATAGAGTCGACGAATGAGATGGGTTCATTAACAATTCACAGACGAAAAAATGGAAAAAAAGAAAGCATTTACTCCTCTTTTATATCTTGCATCTATAGTATTTTTGCCCTGGTGGATTTCTCTCTCATTTCAAAAAAGTCTGGAATCATGGGTTACTTATTGGTGGAATACTAGGCAATCCGAAATTTTTTTGAATGATATTGAAGAAAAGAGTATTCTAGAAAAATTCAAAGAATTGGAGGAACTCCTCTTCTTAGAGGAAATGATCAAGGAATACTCGGAGACACATCTACAAAACCTTCGTATAGGAATTCACAAAGAAACAATCCAATTAATCAAGATACACAACGAGGGTCGTATTCATACGATTTTGCACTTCTCGACAAATATAATCTGTTTCATTATTCTAAGCGGTTATTCTATTTTGGGTAATAAAGAACTTGTTATTCTTAACTCTTGGGCTCAGGAATTCCTATATAACTTAAGTGACACAATAAAAGCTTTTTCTCTTCTTTTA